TGAAGATATTTATACGTCTTTGCACATACAGAAATATGAAATTCAGACTCATATAACAAGCCAAGGACCCGAAAGGATTACTAAGGAAATACCACATCTAGAAGCCCATTTACTCCGGAATTTAGACAAAAATGGAATTGTGATGCTGGGGTCTTGGGTAGAAGCGGGCGATATTTTAGTAGGGAAATTAACGCCCCAGATGGCAAAAGAATCATCCTATGCCCCAGAAGATAGATTATTACGAGCCATACTTGGCATTCAGGTATTCACTTCAAGGGAAACTTGTCTCAAACTACCTATAGGGGGTAGGGGTCGGGTTATTGATGTGAGATGGACCCAGAAAGGGGGAGGGTCCAGTTATAATCCAGAAACTATTCGTGTATATATTTTACAGAAACGTGAAATCAAAGTGGGTGATAAGGTAGCTGGCAGACATGGGAATAAAGGTATTATTTCCAAAATTTTACCTAGACAAGATATGCCTTATTTGCAAGATGGAAGACCGATTGATATGGTTTTCAATCCATTAGGAGTGCCCTCACGAATGAATGTAGGACAGATATTTGAATGCTCGCTCGGATTAGCGGGGGATCTGCTAGATAGACATTATCGAATAGCACCTTTTAATGAGAGATATGAACACGAGGCTTCGAGAAAACTAGTGTTTTCGGAATTATATGAAGCTAGTAAGCAAACAGCAAATCCATGGGTCTTTGAACCGGAGTATCCTGGAAAAAGCAGAATATTTGATGGAAGAACGGGAGATCCTTTTGAACAACCTGTTTTAATAGGAAAGCCTTATATCTTGAAATTAATCCATCAAGTTGATGATAAAATACACGGGCGTTCCAGTGGACATTATGCACTTGTTACACAACAACCCCTTAGAGGACGGGCTAAGCAAGGTGGACAACGGGTAGGAGAAATGGAGGTTTGGGCTCTAGAGGGATTTGGCGTTGCTCATATTTTACAAGAGATGCTTACTTATAAATCGGATCATATTCGAGCTCGTCAACAAGTCCTTGGTACTACGATGATTGGCGGAACAATACCTAGACCTGAGGATGCTCCAGAATCTTTTCGATTGCTCGTTCGAGAACTACGATCTTTGGCTCTGGAACTGAATCATTGCCTTGTATCTGATAAAAATTTACAGATTAATAGATTTACAGATTAATAGAAAGGAAGCTTAATCGAAACGAATCGGAATTTTTATTCTATGATCGATCGGTATAAACATCAACAACTCCGAATTGAATCAGTTTCGCCTCAAAAGATAAGTGCTTGGGCTAACAAAATCCTCCCTAATGGAGAGATAGTTGGAGAGGTAACAAAACCCTATACTTTTCATTATAAAACCAATAAACCCGAAAAGGATGGATTGTTTTGTGAAAGAATTTTTGGTCCTATAAAAAGTGGAATTTGTGCTTGTGGAAATTATCGAGTAATCAGAGATGAAAAAGAGGACCAGAAATTTTGTGAACAATGCGGAGTTGAATTTGCGGATTCTCGTATTCGAAGATATCAAATGGGATATATCAAACTGGCTTGTCCAGTAACCCATGTGTGGTATTTGAAACGTCTTCCTAGTTATATCGCGAATCTTTTAGATAAACCTCTTAAAGAATTGGAAGGCCTTGTATACTGCGATGTGTGATTTGATCGAAATTCGAATTTTACAGACTCAAAATGATAAACTGTCCCCCCATTTATGGGGATGCCCCCAATCTGACATGTCTCGTGAAAGGAGTAACGTGAAGCTCAGAATTATGGGTGTATAAAATATTACCAAAAAAAGAGCGTGGGGTTGGTCTATGGTCGAGTCAGTAGCCAAAAATTAGTAATTTTGAGTTGTACCTCGTGAAAAAAGACTTCCTTAATTTGTGAAATTGAATTCTGTTTCATTTAATTCTGTTTCTAAGTAGGTAAATATGCATGGTTGTAGGAGTCTATCCATCGCATATAGGCTTTAAGAACATCTTAACATAATCGTCGAGGCGATGTCAGGACCTAAAAGATCGAATCAAATGGAAGGGTACATAGACAAGTAAATCCCTTTTGAATTACAACCCTTAAGGGGATTCCGCGTTCGAGGGGAAGTAGACTACTCAAGAATTTCCTATTTCATTTATTTATATGGAAATAGTATCATTTATTTTGAATTAAATAAAAAATTCAAAAAATAGAAAAAAAATAAGAATGAATCAATGAAATGTTACTTGGTCTTTACTACTAACTTGAGTAAGGAGTAGATTCTAGGAGATTTTTCGAGAATTCAAAAGTAAAAACCGCTTTTTTTTATTTGGTTCTAACTACTTGAGCCGGACGAAAAGAAACTTTCACGTCCGATTTTCAAGGGGGGAGGATCTTATCCCAATTTTTCTTTTGCTAGGCCTATAGCTAAAAAACCTACTTTCTTACGATTACGAGGGTTATTCGAATATGAAATACAATCCTGGAAATACAGCATCCCGGTTTTTTTTACTACTCAAGGCTTCGATATATTTCGAAATCGAGAAATTTGTACTGGAGCAGGTGCGATACGAGAACAATTAGCCGATATAGATTTGCGAAGTATTCTAGATTATTCATTAGTCGAATGGAAGGAATTAGGCGAAGAAAGAACCACGGGTAATGAATGGGAAGATCGCAAAATTGGAAGAAGAAGGGATTTTTTGGTTAGACGCATAGAATTAGCTAAACACTTTATTCGAACAAATATCGAACCCGAATGGATGGTTTTATGTTTACTACCAGTTCTTCCTCCTGAATTACGACCCATCATTCAGATAGATGGGGGTAAGCTAATGAGCTCGGATATTAATGAACTCTATAGAAGAGTCATCTATCGAAACAATACGCTTACCGATCTATTAACAACAAATAGATCTACACCGGGGGAATTAGTAATGTGTCAAGAGAAATTGGTACAAGAAGCCGTAGATACGCTTCTTGATAATGGAATTCGCGGACAGCCAATCAGGGATGGTCATAATAAGATTTACAAGTCGTTCTCTGATGTAATTGAAGGAAAAGAGGGAAGATTTCGTGAGACTATGCTTGGCAAACGGGTTGATTATTCGGGTCGTTCTGTCATTGTTGTAGGACCCTCACTTCCACTCCATCGATGTGGATTGCCTCGGGAAATAGCAATAGAGCTTTTCCAGACATTTGTAATTCGGGGACTAATTAGACAACATCTTGCTTCGAACATAGGAGTTGCTAAGAGTCAAATTCGGGAAAAAGATACAATTGTATGGGAAATATTGAAAGAAGTTATGCAGGGGCACCCCGTATTGCTGAATAGAGCGCCCACTTTGCATAGATTAGGCATACAGGCATTTCAACCCATTTTAGTCGAAGGACGTGCTGTTTGTTTACATCCATTAGTTCGTAAGGGATTCAATGCAGACTTTGATGGGGATCAAATGGCTGTTCATGTACCCTTATCTTTGGAGGCTCAAGCGGAGGCCCATTTACTTATGTTTTCGCATATGAATCTCTTGTCTCCAGCTATTGGGGATCCTATTTCCGTACCAACCCAAGATATGCTTATTGGTCTATATGTATTAACCATTGGGAATCGCCGAGGTATTTGTAGAAATAGGTATAATCCATGGAATCGAAGAAAGTATCAAAATGAAAGAATTAATGATAATAATCATCAGTCTAAGAAACAAAAAGAACCTTTTTTTTGTAATTCCTATGATGCAATTGGAGCTTATCGACAGAAAAGACTCAATTTAGATAGTCCTTTTTGGCTCCGCTGGCGAATCAATCAACGCATTATTGCTTCAAGAGAAGGTCCCATCGAGATTCACTATGAATCTGGGGGTAGTTGTCAGGAGATTTATGAACACTCTTTTTTAGTAAGAAGTGTAAAAAAAGAAATTCTTTGTATATATATTCGAACAACTATTGGTCATATTTCTCTTTTTCGAGAAATCGAAGAAGCTCTACAAGGGTTTTGTCGAGCCTGCTCGTATGGTCACTAATCATATGGCATCTCAATTAAGTGATTTTGTGACACTGGCGTGAATTTTGATCTCTCTGTTGCTACTAGGACTCTACTTCCTCTGAATTTTCATCCGGATTAATATCAAGAAAGGGAAGTTTTCAAATCATTGACTCAAACTCATTGTCGAATCCCAATCAGCAGAATATGGAGGGACTTATGGCAGAACGAGTCAATCTAGTCTTTCACAATAAAATAATAGACGGAACTGTCATTAAAAAACTTATTAGCAAATTAATAGATCACTTCGGAATGGCATATACATCACACATTCTGGATCAAGTCAAAACTCTGGGTTTCCAGCAAGCCACTGCTACATCCATTTCATTAGGGATTGATGATCTTTTAACGATCCCTTCTAAGGGATGGTTAGTACAAGATGCTGAAGAACATAGTTTAATTTTAGAACAACACCATCATTATGGGAATGTGCACGCAGTAGAAAAATTACGCCAATCTATTGAGGTGTGGTATGCTACAAGTGAATATTTGCGACAAGAAATGAATCCTAATTTTAGGATGACAGATTCACTTAATCCAGTCCATATAATGTCTTTTTCGGGAGCTAGAGGAAATGCATCTCAAGTGCACCAATTAGTAGGTATGAGGGGATTAATGTCGGATCCTCAAGGACAAATGATTGATTTACCTATTCAAAATAATTTACGCGAAGGGCTGTCTTTAACAGAATATATAATTTCTTGCTACGGAGCCCGAAAAGGGGTTGTGGATACTGCTGTACGAACCTCGGATGCGGGATATCTTACGCGCCGACTTGTTGAAGTAGTTCAACACATTGTTGTACGTCGAGCAGATTGTGGAACCGCCCGAGGGGTTGCCATAAGTCCTCGAAATGGGATGATGCCCGAGTCCGAAAGAATTTTTATTCAAACATTAGTTGGTCGTGTATTAGCAGAGGATATATATATGGGCTCACGGTGCATCGCCACCCGAAATCAAGATATTGGATTTGGGCTTGTCAATCGATTCATAACCTTTCAAACACAAATACTATTTATTCGAACCCCTTTTACTTGTAGGAGTACATCTTGGATCTGTCGATTATGTTATGGTAGGAGTCCCACTCATGGCGACCTGGTCGAGTTGGGAGAAGCTGTAGGTATTATTGCGGGTCAATCCATTGGAGAACCGGGGACTCAACTAACATTAAGAACTTTTCATACGGGAGGAGTCTTCACGGGTGGTACTGCAGAACATGTACGAGCCCCGTCGAATGGAAAAATCCAATTTAATGAAGATTTCGTTCATCCCACGCGTACGCGTCACGGGCATCCTGCTTTTCTATGTTCTATAGTCTTATATGTCACTATTGAGAGTGAGGATATTCTACATAATGTAACTATTCCACCTAAAAGTTTTCTTTTGGTTCAAAATAATCAATATGTCGAAGCAGAACAAGTAATTGCTGAGATTCGCGAGGTACCATACACTTTGAATTTGAAAGAGAGAGTTCGAAAACATATTTATTCTGACTCAGAGGGAGAAATGCACTGGAGTAATGATGTGTACCACGTATCTACATTTGCATATAGTAATGTTCATCTTTTACCAAAAACAAGTCATTTATGGATATTATCAGGAGGTTCGTGGAGATCCAGTGCAGTCCCCTTTTCACCGCACAAGGATCAAGATCAAATGAATATTTATTCCCTTTCTGTAGAACGAGGGTCAATTTCGACTCTCTCGGTGAATAATGATCCACTAAGATACAAATTACTTCGTTCCTATTTTTCTGGTAAAAAAAAAGAAGACAAGATTCCTAATTATTCAGAACCCGTCCATTGGAATCTCATATACCCGGCGATTTTACACGGGAATTCTCATTTATTGGGAAAAAGGCGAGGAAATAGATTTCTCGTTCCAATCCAATCGATTCAAGAACGAAAGAAAGAGTTAATGCCTCATTCAGGTATCTCGATTGAACTACCAATAAATGGTATTTTCCGTAGAAATAATAGTATTTTTGCTTATTTCGATGATCCCCGATACAGAAGAAAGAGTTCGGGAATTACTAAATATGGGACTCTGGGCGTGCATTCAATCGTTAAAAAAGAGGATTTTATTGAGTCTCGACCAATAAAAGAATTGAAGTCAAAATACCAAATGAAACTAGATCTATTTTTTTTCATTCCCCAAGAAGTGCATATTTTACCTGAATCTTCTTTGATAATGATACGAAATAATAGTCTCATTGGAATAGATACACGAATTGCTTTCAATATAAATACAAGAAGCTACGCGGACGGATTAGTCCGAATGGAGAGAAAAAAAAAGAGAATTGAACTGAAAATCTTTTCAGGAGATATTCATTTTCCTGGGGAGACCGATAAGATATCCCGACACAGTGGGATCTTGATACCTCCAGGAAAAGTAAACATCGATTTTAAGGACTCTAAAAAATGGAAAAATTGGATCTATGTCCAACGGATCACATCTACTAAGAAAAAGTATTTTGTTTTAGTTCGCCCTGTAGTGACATATGAGATATCAGATGGCCTAAATTTACCAACACTCTTCCCTCCGGATTTTTTACAAGAAAGGGATAATATGCAACTTAGAGTTGTCAATTATATTGTTTATGGAAATGCCAAACCCATTCAAGGAATTTCTGATACAAGTATTCAATTAATTCGGACTTGTTTAATTTTGAATTGGAACCAAGACATAAAAAGTTCTTCTATCGAGGAGGTCTGTACTTCTTTTATTGAAGTAAGTACAAATGGTTTGGTTCGAGCTTTCCTAAGACTCGACTTAGTAAAATCCGCTATTTCGTATCGCAGAAAAAGGAATGATCTCTCAGGTTCAGGATTCATTTCCAATAATGTATCAGATCAGACCAACATCAATCCTTTTTATTCCATTTATAAAAAGAGAAAAACGAAACAATCACTTAACCACCAAAATCACGGAACTATTCGCACATTGTTAAATAACAATAAGGAATATCCTTCCTTGATAATTTTATCACCATCTAATTGTTTCCGAATGGACCTATTCAACGATATAAAATATCCCAATGTGAAAAAAGAATTCATTTCAACAGATTCTATAATTAAAATTAGGAATTCGATCGGACCGTTAGGAACGGTCCTTAATTTTTTGAATTTTTATTCCTTTTATTATTTACTAACTCATAATCCGATCTTGATAACTAAATATCTTCAACTTGAAAATTTAAAACGGACTTTTCAAGTGCTTAAATATTATTTAATGGATGAAAATGGGATAATTTCAAATCGTGATCCGTACAGTAAAATCGTTTTCAATTTATTCAATTTGAATTGGTATTTTCTCCATCAAAGTTATTGTCCTAATTATTGGGAAGAAAGACCCACAATAATTAGTCTCGGTCAGTTTATTTATCAAAATGGATATATAGCCAAAAAAGGACCCCCCTTAAAATCGGGTCAAGTTTTGCTTGTTCAAGTTGACTCTGTAGTAATAAGATTGGCTAAACCTTATTTGGCCACTCCGGGAGCAACCGTTCATGGACATTATGGAGAAATCTTTTACGAAGGAGATACATTCGTTACATTTATATATGAAAAATCGAGATCCGGTGATATAACGCAAGGTCTTCCAAAAGTGGAACAGGTCTTAGAAGTGCGTTCAATTGATTCAATATCAATGAACCTAGAAAAAAGAATTGAGGGTTGGAACGAGCATATAACAAAAATTCTTGGAATTCCTTGGGGATTCTTGATTGGGACTGAGCTGACTATAGTGCAAAGTCGTATATCGTTGGTTACTAAGATACAAAAGGTTTATCGATCCCAAGGGGTGCAAATTCATAATAGGCACATAGAGATTATTGTACGCCAAATAACATCAAAAGTGTTGGTTTCCGAGGATGGAATGTCTAATGTTTTTTTACCTGGAGAACTAATTGGATTGTTGCGAGCGGAACGAACAGGGCGCGCTTTAGAAGAATCGATCTGTTACCGCGCTATCCTATTGGGAATAACCAGAGCATCTTTGAATACTCAAAGTTTCATATCGGAAGCGAGTTTTCAAGAAACTGCTCGAGTTTTAGCCAAAGCAGCTCTTCGTGGTCGTATCGATTGGTTGAAAGGTCTAAAAGAGAATGTTGTTATAGGTGGGATGGTCCCCGTTGGGACCGGATTTAAAAGATTACTGCGGCAACATAAGAATAAGAGCATTCCTTTGAAAAGTCAAAAGAAGAGTTTTTTCGAGGGGGAAATACGAGATATTTTGTTCCACCACGCAGGCGTATTTGATTCGTGCCATTCAAAAGAATTTCCATGATACACTTTTTTTAGGAATCATTAAATGATATATGATCTAAATGATTCCTCAGGTGTATCATGGAAATTCTTTTGTTTTGGAATTCAATTTCCATTTGAAAAACTCTTTCTATATGGTCTTGAGGGGGTAATGGAAATTCAGATAATAATGAATAGAGGTTAGCGGTTTGGATTGTGTATTGACATCGATACGTCCAATCCACGGTAGAAGAAAAGGTTCCGTCGGAACAATTGGTTAGTTCAAGACAACCTCGTCACTTTTTTTTAAACAAAAAAGAAAGAGGAAGTATGGGAAGAAATGACAAGAAGATATTGGAACATAAATTTGGAAGAGATGATGGAAGCAGGAGTTCATTTTGGTCATGGGACTAGGAAATGGAATCCGAGGATGTCGCCTTATATTTCTACCAAGCGTAAAGGTATTCATATCACAAATCTTACTAAAACTGCTCGTTTTTTATCAGAAGCTTGTGATTTAGTTTTTGATGCAGCAAGTAAGGGAAAAGAGTTTTTAATTGTTGGTACAAAAACTAAAGCAGCCAATTCAGTAGTGCGGGCTGCAATAAGGGCTCGGTGTCATTATGTTAATAAAAAATGGCTCGGTGGCATGTTAACCAATTGGTCCACTACAGAAACTAGACTTCATAAGTTCAGGGACTTGAGAATCGAACAAAAGACGGGGAAATTCTACTGTCTTCCAAAAAAAAGAGACGCAGCTATGTTCAAGAGACAATTATCCCACTTGCAAACATATCTGGGCGGGATTAAATATATGACGGGGTTACCCGATATTATAATTATCGTTGATCAGCAAGAAGAATATACAGCTCTTCGAGAATGTATCACTTTGGGAATTCCAACAATTTGCTTAATCGATACAAATTGTGATCCCGACCTTGCAGATATTTCAATTCCAGCAAATGATGACGCTATAGCTTCAATCCAATTAATTCTTAATAAATTAGTATTCGCAATTTGTGAGGGTCGTTCTAACTATATACGAAATACGTAATTAATAATAAGATAGAAATTTTTTTTTGAACTCCTGAAATTTATGGAATCATTTACTATTCTCGAATTTGATTAGATTATATAAATGAGATAAAAATCAGTGGGGATATTATGTTATTAGTTCGTATCAAAAAATTCAAATAAGCAAGTCGAAAAAGAGATGGTTGAATTAAAATAATTTCCTGGAATTGAAATTTCTGTCAGAGGGTAATATGAATGTTCTATCATGTTCCACCAACACACTAAAAGTGTTATACGAAATATCGGGTGTCGAAGTAGGTCAACATTTCTATTGGCAAATAGGAGGTTTTCAAGTCCATGGCCAAGTACTTATTACTTCTTGGGTTGTAATTGCTATCTTATTAGTTTCAGCCAGTATAGCTGTTCGGAATCCACAAACCATTCCGAATGACGGGCAGAATTTCTTCGAATATGTCCTTGAATTCATTCGAGACGTGAGCCAAACCCAGATTGGAGAAGAATATGGTCCATGGGTTCCTTTTATAGGAACTATGTTCCTATTTATTTTTGTTTGTAATTGGTCAGGGGCTCTTTTACCATGGAAAATCATACAGTTACCCCATGGAGAGTTAGCCGCACCCACGAATGATATAAATACTACTGTTGCTTTAGCTTTACTCACCTCAGTAGCCTATTTCTATGCGGGTCTTAGCAAAAAAGGATTAGGTTATTTCAGTAAATACATTCAACCTACTCCAATCCTTTTACCCATTAACATCTTGGAAGATTTTACAAAACCCTTATCGCTTAGTTTTCGACTTTTCGGAAATATTTTAGCCGATGAATTAGTAGTTGTTGTTCTTGTTTCTTTAGTACCTTCAGTAGTTCCTATACCTGTCATGTTCCTTGGATTATTTACAAGTGGTATTCAAGCTCTTATTTTTGCAACTTTAGCCGCCGCTTATATAGGAGAATCCATGGAGGGTCATCATTGACTTCACTTACAAATAGTTGTTTTTTGAATTTAGACCAAAATAATAGCGGAATTCAAGATAATCTACTTGGAGAACATCAAAATAGATAACTAATAAGGGATAACTAATAAGGCAGTTATAATATACCGTAATAGGAAAAAAGATTCCACTCAAAATATTTAGGGGGGATTCTAAAAAAAACGAAAGAGATCGAAAGGATCGGTTTCCTAAAATGAATGTCCTGTTTGGATGTATTATTTTATTTTCTATAAATAAAAGAATATAAGAATATTTTAATAAATATAAATATCATTTATTAAAAAACAATTTAATAAACAAGAAGAATAAAAAATTAAGAAAGAAAAGAAAATCGAATAAAATGCTAATGAAAATTTCTATGAAATGATTCGCCTTAACCAATTTTTCTATGTAAATTCGATCCATGCGGAATAATCATAAAGAAAGAGAAGAATTAAAAAACGCGATTCAAAAAAAGAAATTAGCCAGTTCCAAATTGTGTATCTTGAATGCCTAGAATCCAACTATTATCGAATTCAGCTAGGGAGTTTTTCCCGTTCAAAAAGAATTCTAATGGATCTAAGATCAAAATAAGTTGGTTTACACTCTGGAAGAAACACATGTATATGGGATATTAGATATTGAATAGTTATATATGACCTAAAAAATATCTAATACCCTAATACTATGAATTTCAATAGGGATTCCAATAGACGTCTTTGGTTTTGGATTCCTAAGAATCCAACTTCAAAAAGCGATAGAGAATCGGTTCTGATGATTCAATAATATTATTCTATTACTTCAATTTGGAGTTTTTAGTTACTCTGTTTGGATGAAACTGCGTGATGGAATAATTCATCTATAATTCATTGAATGATTGTATCATTAACCATTTTTTTTTGTGAGGAATTTAACTTATCATGAATCCACTGATTTCTGCCGCTTCTGTTATTGCTGCTGGGTTAGCTGTCGGACTTGCTTCTATTGGACCTGGGGTTGGCCAAGGGACTGCTGCGGGCCAAGCTGTAGAGGGGATCGCAAGACAGCCCGAGGCGGAGGGAAAAATACGAGGTACTTTATTGCTTAGTCTGGCTTTTATGGAAGCATTAACAATTTATGGATTGGTTGTCGCTTTAGCGCTGTTATTTGCGAATCCTTTTGTTTAATCTTGTCTTAAACACTTAAACAATCACAAATATATAGATATATCAAATTTTGACTTCGGTTTTTTTTGTCTGAATTTATTTTAGTCAGGACTTATACTTGCTCCTTGCTTTTTTGAATTATATCACTAATTCACTCCTACAATTTACAATGTGGGACCCTAATCCCTGCCCGGGAAGGAAAGATTTAAGGATGAGTAATTAGCATACCGATCCGCTTTCTTCCTTCCCGTTCTTAGAAATTGAAACTTAAGGAGTCTTCCAACAAACGAAATATTCCGAAATTGATACGAAACTTGAAATTTGATAGCTAATTCTAAAATGAAAAATAAGTATTATTTTCATTAGGATTAGGAATTTTTTTTTTGAAAAAATCCATTTCGAAATCAATTCTATAGATATAAGAAATTCATATAAATCGAATAGAAGAATATATAGAAGTATAGATATAAGGGAAGTGATACAAAAAAGAAACTCTATTCTTGTTTTTTTATCTATCTGTAAAAGAAAGGGGGATTGTATGAAAAATCTAACCGATTCTTTCCTTTCCTTGGGCCAATGGCCGCTGGCCGGGAGTTTCGGGTTTAATACCGATATTTTAGCAACAAATCCAATAAATCTAAGTGTAGTATTTGGTGTATTGATCTTTTTTGGAAAGGGAGTGTGTGCGAGTTGTTTATTTCAAGAATAGGCTGGACCGGTCCAGCTGCACTTTTTTTTTCATTAGTTTCATTTTAACTAGTAAAAAAATTTAAAGTAAAAGATGCATGATCTCGCGAATTACTTATGAATTTTGAAATTGATTGAATTTTATCAATTCATAAAAAATGATATTTAAAATATTTAAGAAACGTAGCATTTCGTAATTCATTGGTAAATCCGCTTTGATTCTCAATCAACCAATAATGCGGGACTAATTATATGGTTAAAGTGAAACCTTTGAAGTCCAAACATAGCATGGTATTCTTTCTACTACTATCGGCATTTGAAATTTCAAATGAAGGACTAGTTGAAATTTTTTGTTCGATATAGAACGCTCATATCGAGAAAATGATTTGAAACCCTTATTGTA